AGATAAACCTAACAGGGTATTTCAATAATAAAATCAAGAGAGTAGGATTCGAACCTACGACTTTTCACTCCCAAAGCGAACACGCTACCACTACGTTATCTCTCGAACACTTAAATATCTTTAGCAAAATATGGTTGTTAACGATCAACTTCCCCAAAAACAATATCTTGTGTACCTATAATAGTCACAACATCAGCCAACATGTGAGATTTAGTCATAAAATTAAGACCCTGTAAATGCGAAAATCCCGGGGCTTTAATTTTACACCTATATGGCCGATTACTTCCATCGGACACCAAATAAACACCAAATTCACCCTTGGGTGCTTCTGTAGCCGTGTAAGTCTCACCAAGCGGCACCGAAACACCTTCTGTATATAACTTAAAATGATGAATTAAAGATTCCATGCTTTGCTTTACATCACTCCGCGACGGAGGAGATATTTTCGCATCATCCACCTTAACACCCCCCATTGGCATATTATTAATACATTGGTGAATAATGCTTAAAGATTGACGCATCTCTTCAACTCGTGCCAAGTATCGGTCATAACAATCACCAGTTTTACCAACAACCCCTTTAAACCTCAAATCAGAATAAATTTCATAGGGCTCATTTTTTCTTAAATCCCATCTAACCCCCGACCCTCTAAGCATAACACCCGAAAATCCCCAATCAATAGCCTCTTCCGCCGTAACAACTCCAATATCTACCAACCTTTCTTGCCATATTCGATTATCCGTAAGCATTTCTTCCATTTCATCCAACCTCTGACCAAACTGGCCTACAAAAGCAAAAATATCATCGAGTAATCCCAAGCCGATATCCTGGCTTACACCCCCAGGTCTAAAATAACTGGCATGCATACGAGCACCACTGACTCTTTCATAAAACTCCATTAATTTTTCTCTTTCCTCAAATGACCACAAAAACGGAGTCATAGCACCAACATCCATAGCGTGACAACCAACCGCCAACAAATGATTTAATATCCTTGTGATTTCAGCAAAAAGAACTCTAATATACTGAGCACGTTTCGGTATACTTACTTGTAATAAATTTTCAACAGCCAAAACATATGTGTGTTCCTGGCACATCATTGACACATAATCCAAACGATCAAAATACGGCAAGGCTTGAACAAATGTTTTAGACTCAATTAATTTTTCGGTACCCCGATGAAGTAATCCAATATGAGGATCAGCCCGCTGTACCACCTCACCATTTAACTCCAAAATTAGACGAAGAACCCCGTGTGCTGCTGGGTGCTGAGGCCCAAAATTTATTGTAAAATGTTTTAACTTTTTTTCAAATTCTTTTTTTTTTTTAACCATCAAATAGCCAACAACAAATTTAGCGTCAGCAGGATTTGAACCTACGGCCTCCAGGGCATGAGCCTGGTGAGCTAACCTAACTGCTCTATAACGCAAACTTTTTAATTAGGTCTAACTTAAAACTTTAAGAAGCCATGGTTCCCAGAAAAACTAGTATGTGTGGCTACCTAGACGAGGACACTCGAATTCGAGAAGGGTTCGGGTATAAATCTAGGCATAGAAACAAATTTCTTAAGATACGTGTATTCCAGCCGCAGGTTCCCCTACGACTACCTTGTTACGACTTCATCCCAGTTGTTTACCTGTCCTTTAAAAGAAACTTCCTTATTTGCCCTCTATAATATTTTTTATTTTGTATTATTTGTAATAGAGCTTAAAAGGTTTATTCCAAAATCTTCCAGCCAAGTCAACTTCCAGGACGTGACGGGCGGTGTGTGCAAGGCCCAGTGACATATTCACCGCGACATCCTGATCCGCGATTACTAGTGATTCCAACTTCATAAGGGCGAGTTGCAGCCCTTAATCCGAACTAAGAAAAGATTTAAAGATTGGCTTTGAATTACATCTTTGCAACTTATTGTTCTTCCCATTGTAGCACGTGTGTAGCCCAGTTCATTAGGGCCATGAGGACTTGACCTCATCCCTACCTTCCTCCCGCTTATGGCTGGCCGTCTCTTAGAAATTTTTATCCTCTATTGAAGTAAAAAAAAAAAGATAAGGGTTGCGCTCAGTTACAGGAATTAACCGTACATCTCACGACACGAGCTGACGACAGCCATGCAACACCTGAAAGTCCCAAAATTCAAAACGTCTCCGCAAGAACGACAGACTTACTAGAACTGGTAAGGTTGCGCGCGTATTATCGCATTAAACCACATGCTCCACCACTTGTTTGAACCCCCGCCAATTCCGTTGATTTTTAAGCTTGCGCTCGTACTCCTCAGGCGGAATGCTTAATGCCTTAGCTATAGCCTCTAATGATCTAAAAACTAGCATTCATCGTTGACAGCATAGACTACCAGGGTCTCAAATCCTGTTCGCTACCTATGCCTTCGTCCCTCAGCGTCAGTACTGAACTAGATAATCGCTTTCGCATTTGATGTTCGTTTCCACTTCTATGGATTTTACCCCTCGTTGAAAAATTCCATTATCCTTTATCAGACTCAAGCTCTTCTGTATTAAAGACCTTTCTTTAGTTTAGCTAAAGGATTTGACCTATAACATTACAAAGAGCAACCTACGGACCCTTTACGCCCAGTTATGACGAATAAGGCTAGCCCCCTTCGTATTACCGCGACTGCTGGCACGAAGTTAGTCGGGACTTATTCTTAACTTAATGTCATTATCCTCAGTTAAAAAAGAGGTTTACAACCTTAGCCTTCAATCCCTCACCAAGCCTTGCTGGATCAAGCTTTCGCTCATTGTCCAATATTCCTTACTGCTGCCTTCAAATGAAACCTGGGCCTTGTCTCAGTCCCAGTGTGATTGATCGTCCTCACAGACCAACTAAGCATCTTTGGCTCGGTAGGCCTAACCCTACCGACTACCTAATACTAAATCTAATCATCCCCAACCGGCGTACCTTTTATAATTTATTTGGTATTTTTCCAATTATTTCTCCCCTGAGAGATAGAATTATTCCAAAGTTAAGGGTAGATACTGACTTTCTACTCACCCGTACGCTATGGCGCAAAACCATTCAACTCGCATGTATTCAAGCAGGCTTATAGCCTTCACTCTGAGCTAGGATCAAACTCAGTTTATTTAATTATCTAAAATTAGACAATTTATTGTAATTACACCTTCTTGTATCCTAATGTATAAATAACTAGGTACTTAGTAAGATGCGAAAATCTTTAACCAACACTTGGTTCTACCTTATCTTAGTATTACGGGTAAATTACTTAAAGATTATTAATTTTTGTACATCATGTGAAAATGATTACACTTATACCTGTTTGTTAAACCGCTCAACAAAACTTGTAATCTCTGTTTGTTCTTTAGGGCCTTTACCAGTCCAAACAAAATGATTGGCAATATCTAAAGTTATTATTTTAAATAATTTGGGTAAAATATTATCCTCATAGGCGAAGCGAAAACTACCATCTGACAATATATGACCTAATAATTTTTGTTTAACTTTTATTCTCATAAATAAATTTAGGATAAGGTAGGATTCGAACCCACGGCAGCTTGTCTGCGTCAGCTTTCAAAACTGGTGCCATAAACCACTCGGCCACTTATCCTTCTGTAGTTGAACTCTAACCTAATAACTTATTAGATACTTTAACTTTACATTTAATTTCATTTAAAAAAGTTAATATGTGTACATATGCTAAAATATTAGAAGGTTTATTGCTTTCTACGTAAAAATACAAACGATGCTCACGTTTCTCAAATTGGTCTTTAGACTTCTTATTTCCCAAAGGCGACCTAAGCAGTGTAAACTTTTTAATATTAATAGGCAGTCCCCTATACCTTTGAAAAAACGGCAACAAAAATAATACTAATTTCAAACTTTTGATATTTGCAGACGAAGACCAAACTTCGCATTTATAGACTAGATTGCCCGAAAAGCTCATCAGGTAATACAGGATTCGAACCTGCAAAACCCCATATAGTTAATACCATATAGCCAAGTTACCCATTTATTATTTGGAGATAGAGAGATTTGAACTCTCAACTTCACGCTTGCAAAGCGCACACTCTACCAATTAAGTTATATCCCCTTTAATTAATTAACCGACGAAAAAGACGGGATTCGAACCCGCGGCCACTGGTACGACAAACCAGTACTCTACCATTTGAGTTACTTTTTCTAAAATGTTACCTTTAAAGGAGATGGTGGGATTCGAACCCACGCTACATTAAAAATATAGATCGATTTAGCAAACCAAGGCTATCAGCCACTCAGCCACATCTCCTATATAGTTTGTAAAAACTTTTAAATATTAACGCAACTCTTCCGTAAATCTTAAATTCTTATTTCTTGATTTAAGACTAAACGCCAAAGAAGGAAGCATAAAACGTAAAATTATAAAATAAAAATTAAAAACAATAAGGACTAACCAAAAAACTTGATTAAAGAAAGTTATAGTATCGAATTGAGGCATCTAAATATTATCTTAATAGTGCTAGCAAATTCTATTAATAATACAGGTAAAATAAATTGTTATGCGCTATAATATATCAAAACTCTAAAAACTTTACCAAGAAGACTTACGCATTCCTAGAAAGAAACCTCGAGAGGCTAAACGCCGAAATTCCAATCTAGATAATTTATACACATTAATGACAGAACGGGATCTATGTGTTTCGACACACCTATTCTTAACCCTACATATACTGCTTTGCCGAGGCAACTTTGATTTTTCTAACTGAGCCCACCAGCGTAAAAAAATACTTAAATTTTGATTAGCCGCAACAACATTAAGAGTTTTGCGCCTTGACTCGTGTAAAAAAAATAAATTACGCCTTTTCGAATCCTGATTTTTCATTCCCAATCCAAGCTACCTATTTGCCAAGCGTATATAAATCCGATAACAAGTTCAAAAAGAAAATCAATTACAGACCAATAACCGATTGGCGGCAATTGGCTTAAAGAAGCGGCCCAAGGAAAAATAAAAACGGTTTCTATATCAAAAAGAAGAAAAAGAATAGCTACAAGATAAAAACGAACATCAAATGCATTACGAGCATCTTCGTATGGATCAAATCCGCACTCATATGAAGATAATTTTTCATTATCTGATTCAGCTAAAGCTAAGGTATAAGAAGCTCCAAAAATAATAGAAGCCAGTATAAGACTAAAACATAAATAGATTAAAGCTGGGGAATACTCTCGCAAAAAAAACATGAGATTACTGACTAAAAATAAAACCGGACCAACATACAGGACAAAGTTCAATAATTCCACCAGACGTTTCTGTTTTAAGCACATTTTCCTTAAACATACCAATCTCAGAATTACCCCCACGATTGGAAGTACCTATTATATCACTACCACCAATTAAAGAAGTGTATCGAACACAACGAGTACAAACGATACAACGCCTTAAAACTGTTTTTATAAGGCTACCCCAAAAAGTGTCGCCTAACGACTTTTTAAAAAAAAAAAACCTTCCCCGATCTGAACCGTAGTTAAAGCTTTGCTCTTGAAGTTCGCACTCACCACCTTGATCGCATACAGGACAATCGAGAGGATGATGTAAAAGCAAAAATTCCATGACGAATTCTTGCGCTTTGTGTACTAAAGCCGTGTTAGTAAAAATTTTCATATTTGGCAGAAAGGGTAAAGCGCAAGAAGCTTGGGGTTTTGGGGAATTACCAACCTCTACAAGGCACATTCTGCAGTTACCTGCAATAAAAAGTTTATCATGATAACAAAATCTAGGTATTTTAACACCAGCGGCTTCACATGCTTGAATTACAGTAGACCCCTTTTTTACCCAAATTAAAAGTTCATTTATAGTAATGTTAATCATTTTAAGAAGCACCTTTAAAATGATGCAAGTTTAAAGAATTAGTGGAAGACTTATCTTGGACCATAAAAATAGCATTTTTCGATTCTCTACCTAATTGTTTATGCAAAGAATCCGGACAATTTTTTTGAAGTGTTAAACTAATAGCCCCAACCATAGCTATTAAAAGAACAATTCCAGCAATTATCAACAAGATAGCATGGGTGGAGTACAAAAGATAACTGGGATCATTCAAAGCAGAAGAAGAATCAAAATTAACAAACCATGAGGTGTTATTTAAAAAAGAACCACCTACAATATCATTATAAAAACACAAATAAAAAAAGTCAGCAAGATCTTTATCGAATAAAATATTGATCGTTGTTTTTAAATTATCCTCATCTTGTACCAAGTTAAAAGACACTAAAATAGATATAACCCAATTAGCTCCTGATTGTAACAAAAAAAGTAAATCATAGGAAGTTCCTATAAAAACAAGAAACAAAAAAAAAAGAAAACTACCAATATAAAAAAACTGTTTTTGCCCCGAAGACCACACAGTCTCAATAGCCTTAACATCTAGCATCATAACAACAAATAAGACTAAAACAGCAATAGCACCCGCGTAAACCAAAAGAAATAATAAAGCCATAAATTCGACACCTAGTAGGAAAGAAATGGCTGATCCTAAAAAAAAAAGTAAAACTAAATAGAGGCCGCTGTACACTGGATTTTGCGTGCTAGTAACTTTAACACCCAAACTAGCCCCAAGAATCATAAGGAATATAAAAATTATAGGGTCAACCATAATATAGAGAATACAAGCAACACTCCAACTCGCAAAGAAGGAAAACCAAATAAAAACCATAATCCAAACAAAATATTACCCCAAACAAAAATAACTAAATAATGGTATAAATACCCAGAATGCCAAACACGTGCCTGCTGTACTTGACTTGTCAATATATTTGATAAACCAAAAGGACCTAAACTTTCAATAAGACCACGATCAATAGATTTATAGGTAAAGTGATATCCCAAATCAAGTATATTCTGACTTATAAATTCATTATAAATTTTATCAAAAAACCATTTTCGACTTAAAAAAATATAAAACTTACGCCCTACTAAAGAAGTTTTCCAAAAATACATATTGTAGTTGTAATATCGATACAATATAAATGATAAAACACCACCCGCAATACTAAAACATAATGGAAGAATCTTTGAAAAAATTGACATAAATTCAGCATCAATTAAACTTAAATTGGATGGAAGACAAAATAAGGAACCACCCCAAAAATTAGTACCTAACCCTATAAACAAATCACGACTAAAATACCCAATAAAAATACTAGGTATTGCCAATAAACCTAACACAAACCCTATGGCTTTACCCCCTTCAGATGCTGAAAGCAATAGTTTACGACTACCATTAGGCTCCACTAAAAAACATAGAGCAATTAACCTAATTGAATAAAAAGCTGTACAAAAAGCAGCAAAACTCCCTAACCAATAGCTAAAATGGGAAGGAACCGAATAAGTTGCATAGGCTATTTCAAGAATAACATCTTTAGAATAAAATCCTGTTAAGAAAGGCATACCCATTAAAGCCAATGAACCAATTACCATCATCGCATAAGTAAATGGTAATAAGCGACGCAAACCACCCATTTTTCTCATATCTTGTTCGTCTCCTACGGCATGTATCACCGAACCTGCGCTAAGGAAAAGAAGAGCTTTAAAAAAAGCATGATTAGCTAAATGAAAAACAGCAACTGAATAATTGGACAAACCACACGCAAATATCATATAGCCCAGCTGACTACACGTAGAATACGCGATAACGCGTTTAAGATCATTTTGAACCAAAGCTGTAGTAGCTGCAAAAAAAGCAGTCATACCACCAACCACACTTATCAAGATAAGAGCCCCTGAACAATATTCTAAAAGAGGAGAACAACGGGCTAATAAAAAAACACCAGCTGTAACCATAGTAGCGGCATGAATAAGAGCTGAAACCGGTGTAGGGCCTTCCATCGCATCGGGCAACCAGGTGTGTAAACCAAGCTGGGCTGATTTACCAACAGCACCGATAAATAGAAGAACCCCTATAAGATCTAAAGCCTTAAATTCTATATTTAAAAAAGACAAAGCACAAGACGTTAATTGAGGAGAAAACGCAAAAACTGTGGCGTAATCTAAAGCGCCAAAACAAATAAAAATCGCAAAAATACCTAGGGCTAATCCGAAATCCCCAATTCTATTAACTATCATAGCTTTTATAGCGGCTTTATTAGCTTGTATTCGAGTGAACCAAAAATTAATAAGCAAATAAGAACAAAGGCCAACACCCTCCCACCCAACAAACATTTGAACAAAATTATCAGCAGTTACCAATATTAGCATAAAAAATGTAAACAACGACAAATAACTCACAAAACGTGGCAGATGTGGGTCTTCCCCCATATACTCTATAGAATAGATGTGAACTAAAGTCGAAATAAAGGTAACAACAATAAGCATCACGACAGTTAAACTATCAAAACAAAAAGCCCACTCGACATGAAAAGAGTCTGATTCCAACCAGGTCATTAAAGAAAGGTAGGTACCACTTCCTGCCAGTCCTACTTCGTAAAACGATAAACAGCTTAAACAAAAGGTTAAACCCACGCAGAATACTGTGATAAAACAAGAACCGTATACCCCGATAAAACGTCCAAAAAACCCTGATATAATAGACCCTAAAAGGGGTAAAAAAACTATGTTTAAGTACATTTCAGTTCTTTACGGGCTTTGAACCCGCACCTTCATCTCATAGAGACAATATCCTAACCATTAGACGAAAAGAACTTAAGATTACCAACAAATAACTTCTACAAATATTGCAATCAATTCTTTACACCCACAGGTCAACCCATACTAAATTCGAAACTGATGCATGCATTACAGAAAAAAAGAGATCTGGATATAAACCCATAAAAACCGTACCTAACAGCAATGGTAAAAAAACTACGAATTCTCTGTAGTTTAAATCACAACCTACAAGTTTAATATTACCATAAGCTATTCTATTAAATAACCAAAGGGAATAAACACCCCCGAGAATCATAGATGTAGCAGCAAAAAAACACGCTGTCGTATTGGCATCAAAAGCCGACACTAACAAAAGAAATTCCCCAACAAAACTAGAGGTTCCAGGTAAGCCTAGATTAGCCATTGTAAAAAAAAGAAAAACTATTATAAAAATGGGCATTGTATGCGTTAACCCCCCGTAATAATTAACACCCCTGGTATGCCACCTGTCATACAGAACCCCAATTATAAGAAATAGGGCGGAAGAAACAAACCCGTGACTTAAACTTTGTAATATTGCAGCCTCTACCCCAATTACCGTGCCGCTAAATAAACCTATCATAACTAAATTCATATGAGCAACCGATGTGTATGCGATTAGCCGTTTTAGATCTGTTTGACGGATAGCTGTCAAAGACGTATAAACTACACCCAAAACGCTTAGACTAAAAACAAACGGTGTAAAATAGATACACGCTTGGGGGAAAAGACCCAATGAAAAACGCAAAAATCCATAGGATCCTAATTTTAAAAGAATCCCTGCTAAAATTACCGACCCTGCCGTAGGTGCTTCTACATGAGCTTCTGGTAACCAAATATGAACAGGCAACATCGGTACTTTAGCAGCAAAAGATGCAAAAAAAGCTAACCACAACCACCTTTGAGTATAATTAGAAAACTTTGTAATTGATAATATCTCATAACTGGTGCTGCCAACAGACAAGTAGATATACACAACCCCAACAAGCATAAACAAGGATCCGAATAGTGTATACAAAAAAAACATATAAGCAGCTCTTATTTTGCGTTGACGTGAACCATATATACCAATAACTAAAAACATCGGTATTAAAACGGCTTCAAAAAAAATATAAAAAAATAAAAGATCCAAACTTGTAAACACCAGAAGCAAAACTAATTCCATACTTAAAAAACTAATGAGATAAATTTTTAAATTCCCTTTTTCAAAAGTCCACGAAGCCAAAAGACATAAAGGAAAAATTAGCGTAGTCAACAAAAGAAAAAATAAAGAGATACCGTCAATACCTAAAACTAAATTTATATTTGATACAGGTAACCACAAATTGTTAACAACAAATTGAAATTTAGACGTTGAATGGTCAAAGCCCAACCACAAAAAAAGAGATAAAATAAAAACCAATGCAGTAATAAACAGAGAAAATTGTCGGAGCAACAATCGATGCTCGGCAGGTATAATAATTAAACCAAAAACACCAATAATTAGAAGCAAAAACAAAAAATTTAAGAGCATAACCTTTTTCCGACCCAAGTTAAATAATCATCTTGGTTGACCGCTTGTACCACGATAGGCATAAATCCGTGGTTAACACCGCAAATCTCACTACATTGGCCATAAAATACACCCTCCCTTTTTACAAAAAGAAAAACTTGATTCAATCGACCGGGACACGCGTCTACTTTTATCCCCAGACTAGGAACCGCCCAAGAATGTAAAACATCAGCCGAAGTAACCAAAACACGTATATGTGTATTAATAGGAACAAAAAGACGATTATCTACTTCTAATAGGCGAAAAACTTTACCGGCTTTTCCTACACTATGTGGCTCAGGGATAATCAAATCTTCTTCTCCGATAAGATACGAATCAAAATTTATACGTTGCCTTTCAAAGCCCTCCCCATCCTCCGATGGTTCTTTAATGAGATCTAAAATCAAATTAATTTCTTCTTTTAAAATTTGATGAATACTCGAATCTTCCTCAATTATTGTAGTTAATAATTTATACAAAAAATTTCTTAACTTATTGATATCCATTTCATCTAAAGTATAAACCATATCTTTAAGCATCTGTAGAATATCAAGCAAAAGATTAGTTTGATTAGAAGCCAAGTGTTTTTCTCCAAAAACGTCTAAAACTTCTCTAATATCATTATAAGACCTATCAACATCCTTTGGGTTATTATCGGCACTTCCACCTTTACCCATAGAATCAGTAGTGGGGCTTAACTCAGCTTCAATTTCTGAAGAACCTCCTGTACTATTAATATACATCAAAACTAAAGCATCTCTGTCAATTTTACTACTATCTTCTTTAATAATTTTTTCAAGAAAAGTAGAAAATAACTTTAAATTTTCTAAATCGACTTTTGATTGCAATAAAAGAGTACGTAACCTAGTAGCTATTATATTAGGATTCGACTTTATATCAAGTAGCCGTAACTCAGATAAAAAAATTTTAAAAGATTTGACATGAGAATCAACACCATAGTGAGCCCCTTTAAAAACCTCCTCTGGCACATCTTTAAACAACATTTGTTCTATCGGTTTAATAGGACAAACTTTTTTTAATTGCCATTCAATCTTTTTTATAAAAGCTTTTATTTTTGCTGAGGTATCAATAAGCTCATTGTAATCTCCTTCTGCAATATCTACCCCATGCTTAATTTTATTAACAGAAAAATCTATATACTGAGTATAAATACTCTCATCATTAAATTCATTTATAAACTTTGATTTTAATTGCTCTACACCATACTCTGATTTTAATTGTTTTAAATCTGACGAAATTTTATCACTCAACAAATCAGATACTTTACCCCCGGGTAAAAGTTTTTTATCTGCCACTTTTAAAATACAATTCTCTAGTGCCAAAATATTTCTTTTATCATGATCCCCCCCCAACTCCAACACAGGTAAGTCCATGACCCGAGAAAAATGCAATGGTGTTTTATTATTTACCAACTCGGCTTCTATGGTGCTTTCAATACTGTTGCAAAGATAAAGGAGAGCCTCGTCCATAATTTTTTTGGCCTCCTCAAGTGCAACCCTACCATATCTTAATTTATTCTCATATTCCAGCAAATCAGTTTTATGACGATCCCAAGTAAAATTGTCAAAATAGGTTTCAGAAACCTTTAGACGACTAATTTTGTCCCTATGTTCAACAAAATGTGTGTCCGTAAGAGATTTACGGACATCTTTAGCATGGCCCCCGGCTATTTCTAATCTATTGTTAATTTTTGCCAACTCCTCACTAATTTTAATAATTCGACTTTTGGCTCTACAAAGCTCGTCTTTAGCCAAGAAAAATCTTTCTAAAGACGTATCACTAATTTGGCCCAAATTGTTCTCATTTAAATCAATATTAATAAAATCTAAAGCACTGGTATTAAACTCGCCCTTTAAGCCTAAATAACCTAAAAATTCGATATCTTTTTTACAGAAATTATCTTTCAATTTATCAAAAGTAAAAACCGCTTTTTCTAGTTTTTTTTGGCTCGACTCAAAAAAGGACTGAGCGGATTCAAATTTACTATTAGCTCTACTTAAAATTTCTCCAGCCTCGTCTGATCTTAAAAATGGAACTGCTAATTTATCACCAAAAGAATTAAATTCTAATTCAGCGCTTTTTGACACGGCATTGGGGGTAGCTAAATCCTTTGGACTTAAACCAATAGATAATATATCAAATATAGAGGAATCACCCTCAAATTCTTGTTCTGCTTTTAACAACCTTGCTTTAAGAATATCTAAGTTTTCTTTAGTTTTTAACCTTAACTTTTCGTCCCAACCGTCGAATCCATCTTTGAGAAGAATATTAGGTCTTTTAAAAGACGAACTAAACTCAGAGAGTTCTGTTCTAGCTTTAATTACCTCTGCACTAGATTTATTAAGTTTAGCCGCGGCTAAATCTACACGGGCCAATTTAAAATCTGATTTAACACTATTAAGATGCAAACCCGCCTCGTGCAATTCTCTCTTGGCGTTTTCCCACTCCCCTTTAAGCTCCTCCAATTCAACATTTGTTATATATAATTTCTCTTTACCAATTTCAGAATTCAAAGGGGTCTGAATATTTTGTAGATTTTTATCTTCCTTATTATTTTCAATGTAGTCCAACCAATCTTTTAAACTTTTAACACGCTTTTGAACCAAATCTAAATTTTCTTTAGTTACTTTTGGTACTAATTCAAAATCAGAATATTCATACGACCAATACCATTGGTGACCAACAACTTTTATCGTCAAACTGGGATCAATAACCTCCTCCATAGCATAAAGCAAATTGTATGAAGGTACACTAATGATCATCAAAATACCAGCTGGTACAATTGTCCAAACAATTTCAAGTAAAGTAGAATGATTAAAGCTTGCAGGCTCCGGATTAACTGATTCATTGAATAGGGTTAAGGATTGATAAAGTAACCAACCAACAAAACAAGCGATAAGTAGCATGAAGGTCATTAACAAACCATTAAAAGAAATAATACCCTCCATAATTGGGGTAGCCGGATCTTGAAAACCAACTTGCCACGGATGCGGTGCGTCCATATGCGCCATATTATAAGGTTTAAATATAGAAAAAACAAATAATAAATAAATAAATAAAGTATTAGCTCTTTTTAATATGTTCATGAGACACGTGTATAATTAATATCAACTTATTTATGAGATATCTCTAGGGGTCAAATAATCGACCACTCCCACTTTGTAACTTGGGGTGGTTGTTAAATGATTTAAACTTGTTGAACAACCTTTATTCGGATCATCCATTTTGATAGCATGCAACATTAAAAGTTTTTCCAACCACCCAACAAACAAACCACCAAAAATAAAAAAAGAAAAATATCCAACTGATACTGTGATACCAATAAACCTAAAATAATCATCAACAGGAGTGGTTCCAGCCCAACCCAATAAGCAAAAGTCTGCAACAAAAAGCCAAAAAACAACAGCATAAACGGGTCTAAAGTTACCACTTCGTAATATCGAGGTATTCAACAACGGGTACAAAAATAACATTACAATGGCACCTCCCATCGCAAGAATACCCCCAACTTTATTTGGTATAACTCTTAAAATAGCATAAAATGGTAAAAAGTACCACTCCGGCACAATATGGGCTGGAGTGCTATAAGGATCTGCCTCTAAATAATTATCCGGTTCGCCTAACGCGTTAGGGAAGTAAAAAACAAAAATAGATAAAGAAAAAACCAGTGCGAAAAAAGCCACCAAATCTTTTACATAAATATACGGATAAAAATTAATATTTGCTACTTTCGTTTTTATACCTAAGGGGTTATTTGACCCATCTTTATGTAACAAACCCAAATGAACAAAAACCATACCAGTAATTAAAAATGGCAACAAATAGTGTAAACTATAAAAACGATTTAATGTCGGATTTCCCACAGTAAAACCACCCCATATCCACATAACAACTTCTTTACCTATAACGGGAATAATAGAAAAAAAACTTGTAATAACAGTAGCCCCCCAAAAGCTCATTTGACCCCATGGCAAAACATAACCAATAAAAGCGGTCGCCATCATTAAAACATAAATAAGAGTACCAGACCACCACAAGTGTTGTCGGGGTTCCATATAAGAACCATAATATAAACCTCTAAAAATATGAGCATAAACTAACATAAAGAAAAAAGAAGCCCCGTTTGCATGCATGTATCGGATCAACCAACCACTTTTGACATCACGCATTATATGTTCTACACTAGAAAATGCATAATGCGTTTCACTAGCGTAATGCATCGCTAAAAAAGCCCCACTAAGTATTTGAATAAGCAAACAAAACCCTGCAGTTGATCCAAAACTCCAATTATAATTTAAATTCATAGCCGTCGGGTAATCAATAATATGAGAATCTACCCAACTAAGTATTGCATTTAAATTCCATCTCGTCATAAAATATTAATATATCAGCTTTTTTCAATATCAGACCAGGGGAGATGAAAATCAAACGAACGAAATTCTTGCGTTAATTCAATAGGCTCGCAAACAACAACTCTTTGATCTTCATCATAACGCAATTCAAAATAACCACTCAATGGAAAGTCTTTTCGAAGAGGGTGACCTTCAAACCCATAATCTGTAAGAATTCTACGTAAATCTGGATGTCCTGAAAAAAATACACCGAGTAAATCCCAAATCTCACGCTCCCACCAATTTGCTGAAGGAAATATATCAACAATAGACGGAAGAGGATTTATCTCATCAGTGCAGGTTTTAATCCTAATTCTAGAATTGGATCTAATATTTAAAAGCTCATAAACAACCTCAAAACGTTCTTCTCTATCTGGATAATCCACACCAGAAATAGACGTAAGTAAATGAAAATTGCCATTACTGTGATGGTGTAAAAATGTTAATGTAGCCAACAAATATTTTTTAGACACATTAATAACAATCTCATGTCCAAACACTTGAAATGTTTGGACAGGCAAAAGTCGTGTAAGACTATTCGCGTATATAATTAGGGAGTTTAACATTATCTAAAAAATTATTATATCAAACCAAATTAATGCAACTACTCGGATAATTATTTAGTTTAGCCACATAAAAACTTATTAACTAAATAATCTCTTATGGGAATTGAACCCATATTTCTGCCGTGAAAAGGCAACGTCCTAACCACTAGACCAAAGAGACTATAAACAATAACACAAAGTAACCAATTAACATCACATTTGGGCCTAGATCGGATTGAACGATCGACTTTACGCTTATCAGGCGTATACTCTACCACTGAGTTATAAGCCCTAGAGCCCTATTAAAAGATAAAGCCCTTTATTACAAACAACAAAAGCTTTAATAATTTTTTATTTATAGTCTACCTCTTTTTTGATTGAATCACAGGAAAAGCCACACCCCTATTTTCAACCCAGGGATTAGAATCTTCGAGACGTCCCTGGGTTAATGTCAAATAAACGACATAAAAGAAAAATAATGAAGCTACTGAAGAAAGAATTGACCCAAAAGAGGCTACACTATTCCAACCAGCATAAGAATCCGGATAATCTGGAATACGTCGAGGCATGCCGGCTAAGCCTAAAAAATGCATAGGAAAAAATGTTAAATTTACTCCAATAAACATAAGCCAAAAATGAATTTGTCCTAAAACTTCTGGATAACCTAAACCAGTCATTTTTCCAATCCAAAAATAAAAAGCACCAAACATCGTAAAAGCAGCGCCCATACTTAAAACATAATGAAAATGTGCAACCACATAATAGGTATCATGAAGAGCAATATCTACACCGGAATTAGCCAAAACGACACCAGTTAACCCCCCAATCGTAAATAAAAAAAGGAAACCTATAGAGAATAGCATTGGTGTTTTAAGACGTATCGAACCTCCCCACATAGTAGCTATCCAGCTAAAAATCTTAATACCTGTAGGAACAGCAATTATCATCGTCGCCGCTGTAAAATAAGCTCGAGTGTCAATATCTAAACCAACTGTAAACATGTGGTGAGCCCAAACAATAAAACCCAAAATACCAATAGACAACATAGCATAAACCATTCCCAAATAACCAAAAACAGGCTTTCTTGAAAAAGTAGCCAAAATATGACTAACTATACCAAACCCTGGTAAAATCAAAATATACACCTCGGGATGTCCAAAAAACCAAAACAAATGCTGGTAAAGCACAGGATCCCCACCACCGGCCGGATCAAAAAATGTAGTATTAAAATTACGGTCCGTTAAAAGCATAGTAATGCCTCCAGCCAAAACCGGAAGAGATAATAAAAGTAAAAATGCTGTTATCAAAACAGACCAAACAAATAAAGGTAAACGGTGCATACCCATACCCGGAGCACGCATATTAAAAATGGTTGTTATGAAATTAATGGCACCCAAAATAGAAGCAGCACCAGATAAATGTAAACTAAAGATAGCTAAATCCACTGATGGGCCCGAATGCGCCTGGATACCACTTAACGGTGGATAAACGGTCCAACCTGTCCCGGCTCCAGCCTCCACTAATGAGGATGCTAAAAGAAGTATTAAAGACGGCGGTAACAACCAAAAGCTTATATTATTCATACGAGGAAACGCCATATCTGGAGCACCTATCATTAAAGGAACAAACCAATTACCGAACCCCCCTATAAGAACAGGCATAACCATAAAGAAAATCATCAAAAAAGCATGAGCCGTAACAATAACATTATATAACTGATAATTCCCCCCCAAAAACATATTGCCCGGGCTTGCAAGCTGCAACCTTATAAGAACAGACATTGCTGTACCTAAAACACCGGAAAAAGCCCCAAATATTAAATATAACGTACCAATATCTTTGTGATTTGTAGAAAAAAACCACCTAGTAAAGAAACCACTCAATGCCGAGTTAGAAACCAATGGAATAAAACTTTGCCATAAAGGTTTTGATTCTTGAGTAAAAGACATTTTTTTAAATCATTAATCCTATAGCTATTTTATAGATCAATAAATAAAACAAATTAGGACTCAACATAAAAAATATAACGGTCCATCCAATAATAACCAAAAAAAAAGCAGCACCTTTTGTCAAAGGGGCGAAATAAAACCAACTTTCTGCTTTTTCAAAATAAAAAATTTTTATTAATCTAATGTAATAAAAAGCCGAAACAACACTAGTTAAAACTGCAAATATTGCGACAAGATAATAAGACGAATCAATGACACTAACAAAAATGTTAAGCTTGGCGAAAAAACCACCCAAAGGGGGAACTCCCGCTAAAGAAAAAATCATAAGGACAATTCCTAAACCAAAAACTGGATTAGACCGAACTAACCCAATTACATCCGAAAAGGTTAAAAAGCTATCATCAGATGTTAAATCTAAGTGGAGAACATAAATCCATAAAAAAATAGCAGTTAACATATAAATGAAAAGATAAAACAAAACACTTTGAACCCCCTCAATACTTCCGGAAGCTAAACCTAAACACAAAAATCCAACATGCCCCACACTACTAAATGCAAGAAGTCTTTTTATTTTGGTTTCACCTAAACCACAAACACAACCAATAAAAAGACTGAAAAGACCACATAGGCAAAAAAAGTCTTCCCAAAATACAGGAAACATACACCAAAAACCTGTATAAACTAAACGTAATACAACAACAAATATAGCAAGTTTTGGAACAGATGCAAAAATAAGACTGACAATCGTAGGAGCCCCTTCGTACACATCGGCTATCCACATGTGGTAAGGGGCTGATCCTAATTTAAATAAAAGCGCTGAAATTAAACAGATTAAACCTAAATAAAATAGCGGGGAACAACCCGAAAGATTTTCCGTTAACAAACTAAGAGACCCTATATTGGTAGTACCCATAGAAAAATAAATTAATGATGCACCAAACAAAAAAAAAACCGAAGCAACGGAACCAAGAATAAAATATTTCAATCCCGCCTCAGCAGAAAAATATGAATTTTTCTTCCAAGTGGCCAAAACATAAAAAATAAGAGACATAAACTCCATATTTAAATATATGGAAAGAAAATCATATGAGGAGATTAGTAAGCACAAGCTTAAACAAATGCTAATAATAAAAAAAAAAAACTCAAAAGCCCGCAACCGAACCGAAAACAGATAGGCCTCGCTTACAGAGATACAGACAAACAACCCTAAAACAACAAATAATTTTAACCATATCGACAAATGATCCGTAATAAAAATTGAATTCCATAATGTCTGGGATTCAATAGGATTATTAACAACCAAAAAAACACTTATAAATAAAATTATTGAGGTTAACCGAATCATGCTCGGCGTTAAATAGGTATAAAGCGCTGCCGCGGACAAACCCAAGAAACTTCCATGCATAAGAACAACTAAAATAGAAATTGCAAGAAAAAGCTCCGGCAAAAAAGCAACGATGTCATTTTGAAAGATTAAAGAGAATTTCATGACTTACATCTTATAGGATTTGAACCTATGACCTACGATTTAGAAGACCGTTGCTCTATCCACTGAGCTAAAAATGCTTTTATAATTTGAGCTTTATTATAATCAAATATTGTGGCTAATGAAGAACTATAGCGTCATTTATATAAATACAACTTAAAATTGTAAACACATAAGCTTGGATTAAAGCAACGGCCAACTCAAGACCAAAAAGAATAATCAGAACTAACAAAGGCACAACATGCGCTATTAACAGTAATCCACCACTTCCCATCATAGCCCAAGCAAAACCAGCAATTACTTTTAGTAAGGTGTGACCAGCCATCATATTGGCAAAAAGACGAACAGCTAAACTAAGAGGTTTAAATATATAGGAAACTATTTCTATCGGAACTAATAAAAATGCTAAAGGCAACGAAGTACCTCCAGGGAGAAATAAACTCAACATGTGAAACCCGTGCGTTGAAGCACATATAAGAACTACCCCTATAAATACACCAAGAGCTAAAACCATTGTCTGAATCAAATGACTTGTTATGGTAAATGAGTAAGGCACAAGACCCGACACATTAGAGATCAAAATGAAACTAAATATCATAAAAATAAACGGAAAATATTTTTGACCACGTGGACCAATACTATCCCATATTAAGCCCGCGGTAGTTAAATAAAGGCCTTCTAAAAATAACTGCCAAGGACTAGGAAAACAGCTTAGACCAAAAACAGAAAGACAATAATAAACAAATAGGATGAAACCTAAACTAAAAATCGTTGTAATCATTGCGTTAGTTATCGATAAGTCAAATAAACCAATACCTAAATTAACAAATGGAAGTATTTGAAATTGTTCTAAAGGACTAAAAAACATAAATAATGATAATATAAAAAATACAACACTAAACTTTATACTTCATCTAAATGTGTATTTATTTTAGGGTCACGTAGATAAAACAAGGGGTTATAACTAATAGTTTACACAATTAAAAACTATTTTAGCTATTAAAAAATAATTATACTTTAAATGTTTAATCAGCTCTAATGAGGAGAATTTAAGTGTGAATTTACCAATAAACTTTACAACACCAAAATAAAAGACCAAGTAAAAGATGTCAAAATAAAATTAAAAAATATCTAGTAAAATAATTAATTTATAATAGTGAAAATTATTACACTATTACATTAAACCCCCACCAGTAGATAGTCAAAAAAAGAAATAACCAAACAACATCAACAAAATGCCAATACCAAGCGGCTGCTTCAAATCCAAAATGTCTTTGCCGACTAAAATGGTCTAAATATAATCGAAAAATACAAATAGACAAAAAGATAGTTCCGATAATTACATGAAAACCATGAAAACCTGTAGCCATAAAAAAAACAGAGCCATAAACACTATCAGACATAGCAAAAGGTGCGTTAACATACTCAAAACCCTGCAATCCAGTAAAAATAACTGCAAATACTATTGTAATAATAAGACCCACTAAAGCCTCCTTTTTAAAACCCCCAACAATAGCATGATGAGCCCACGTGACACTTGCCCCGGAAGAAAGTAAAATAATAGTATTTAAAAGAGGTAATCCCCACGGACTAATAGCCTCTATGCCAGCCGGAGGCCAAACCCCCCCAATATTAAAAACAGGAGACAAAGAAGAGGTAAAAAAAGCCCAAAAAAAAGCAAAAAAAAACATAACTTCCGAAACAATAAAAAGAATCATCCCCATACGCAAACCCTGTTGAACCGCAGCAGTATGCTGGCCCTCAAATGATGCTTCACGAATAACATCCCGCCACCATGTAAACATCACATATAAAATAGTAACTAAACCTAAACACAACAACTGTCCCCCACCACTATAATTATGCATATATAGAACTCCACCAAAAGTTAAACTCAAACCACCTAAAGCAGCCACAAAAGGCCATGGGCTTGGGTCAACTAAATGAAATGGATGTCGTTGAACTATCTTAACTTGCTCCTTCATTTTACTAATTTTAAGAAGGGGATAGGATTCGAACCTACGATGGTAAAACCAACAGATTTACAATCTGGCACTATTAACCTCTCAGTCACCCCTTCGACTATAACAATTATCTAAAACCCATAACTTTTGTGCGTAATTTTTTACGGCGTCTCTTAAGAGGACGACACCCATTATGCGCTGTTCTTGTTATTAACGCTATAGAATGAATATCGATGCCCAATTTACTGAAACTTCGAACAACACCAAATCGACCTTTGCTCGTTCCCACGATATAAACAATAATTCTTTTATACCCCAAAGAAATTATTTTATTTCCAAATAATTTACCTAATAACAACCCTCGTGTGTACAAATTTTCTCTTTCATTAAATTCGTTTTTATAATCGGGAACTCTTAAAGAACAACTTGTTTTAATAACGTTACTTTTACAGTCCACCAAAGTACAAAAAATATTACGTTTAGTACACCTTAAATAAACGGATCCCAACTTTTTAGTTCGTATTTTATTATTTAAATACCTAACAGTCAAAGTATTTTTTACCGCCTTTTTCCTAAAATAACTCACTGACTTAAATTTAACCAATTTCTCAACAAAATACCTCTTATTAAGTAACATTGGTGTTAAAATGGATTCTTTTTTTTGCATTGGTATGGGTACGCTGGCCCCTTACAGGTAAACCCTTTTTATGGCGTAAACCCCGATAAGTCATTATCGCGTACAATCTACGTATTTTATCATTTTGAAAACGACGAAGATCAGCACCCACTAAAAGATCTGTATTATCAACCAAACGTTCTAAAAGTTTACTTTTCTCTGGAGTTATATGAAAACCCCGTGCATCATCGCCAAAACCCGCTTTTTGACATAATATTCGGGATTCTGCTAAACCAATACCATAAATATGAGACACAGACTGAACCAAAATTTTATTGTCCGGAGTTGGAGTACCGATAATAAAAGGCATAACTGATTATTCTAACAATTAAAATATAGTATGACAAAAAAACGATTTCTTGAAAAACCACTAAAATCCCAAATAAAAGTCCACAAAACCTCAAGCGGCCGCAATAACAAAGGTCGGATAACCTCCTGGCATAGAGGAGGTTGCCACAAGCGCTTATATCGCGAAATAGATTTTAAACGAAAACACACACAAGGCATTGTTATCGGATTGGAATATGATCCAAATAGATCAGCATACTTGGCTCGTATTTTTAATCCCGATACTAAGAAACAAAATTATATACTTGCAACAACAAACATACAAAAAGGAGACGTAGTACGATCAAATTTAACCCATTGTGCCTTAAATAATGCTTGTAGCAAACCTCTAGAGCGCATACTTACAGGAACACCAATACACAATATAAGCCTACATCCTGGAGAAAATGGCAAACTACTACGCGCATCTGGGGCCTATGGACACATAGTAAAAAAAACAAAAAATTTGGCCCAAATACGTTTAAAATCAGGACAATATCGTTGGTTTAATATTAAAGCACAAGCAACTAACGGCATTATTGGTAATACGGAACATCGTTTTGTTAAATTAAAAAAAGCTGGGCGAGCCAGGTGGTTGGGACACCGACCCGTTGTTCGTGGTGTCGCTATGAATCCCATAGACCACCCGCATGGCGGTGGCGAAGGAAAAACATCGGGAGGTAGGCCATCTGTGACTCCTTGGGGTAAACCCACAAAAGGTGCAACAACACGAAGATTAAAAAAAAATGCCAAGATCTAACTGGAAAACACCTTTCATAGATAAAAGTCTTTTAACAAGTTTTAGCAAAAAAAAGAAAAAAATTACCTGGTCTCGACGTTCAACTATCTACCCCGTCTGTGTCGGATTAGAACTCTCGATTCATAATGGAAAAAATATGCTTAATCGTAAAATAAAACCTGAAATGGTAGGTCACAAGCTAGGTGAATTTGTACCAACCCGAAAAACCCCATCAAAAAAAAAATAAAATGGCACAAAAAGCCCATCCAACAACATTACGACCCCAAAATACCTTTTATCAAGGGTACACTCATTGGAACGAACCTCGATTTTACTACATATTATCTAGAATACGCCACTTTATGGAATCATGCTGCTTAGGGACCACACATTACCTTCATGACATTCAGATTAATAGACATACAGCGGCAGTAATAATAACTATTGACCTGATACATTTGCATATACGCTCAAAAAAACGCATTAAATCAAGACGTTATAAAGAAAATAAATTAAAAATAAAAAAAAAATCATGGACTTTAATTGCCTCGAGATTACAAGCAGCAGCAAAACTAATTCAGGTATTTACTGGTGCAAAAAAGACAATAATAAAAGTTAATAGGTTAAAAATGTATACCAGATCAGTACCAAAACCCGTAAGAAGAGAAATCGCTTATTATACCAAAAGTTTTCATAACTTAAAATATGACTACGCAAGGTATGGTATACAGTTAATGTCACTAATAATAAAAAATAAAGCGAACATTACTTGTTTATGCAGGTTTATCGAACAAAATGTCTGTTCTAGACAAAAGCGAAAAAGACATTACGAATTTCTTCGATATCTCAAACAAGGACTTCATTCGTTACAAAAATATAAAAAAATTAATGGTTTAAAAATCCAAATAAAAGGCAGGTTTACGCATAAAGCAAAAGGACGAAGTCGAACTTGGAAATATCAAATAGGCCAAATGCCCCTTAGCCGATTAAACACCACAATTACTGCAGAATATAAACAAACCCAAACGGGATACGGCAGTGTTGGGTTAAAAGCTTGGACCTGTAAAAATTAACCCAATGCTATTACAACCTAAAAAAACAAAATATAGAAAATACTTTAAACCCAGGTTATTACCAAGAGTTACAACTAAAATACAAAAACTAAATGAACAAAATTGTTTTGCTATAATTTCACTAGAATCCGGATACATAGATGTTAGACAACTAGAGGCGGCACGACAAAACATTAGGCGCAAAATTAAAAGAGAAGGAAAATTAGAAATTTTCCCACTTGCGGATAAAGCCATAAGCAATAAACCGACATCTGCCCGGATGGGCAAAGGCAAGGGGAAAGTGAATCACTGGGTCGCACCCATCGCAGCCGGAAAACCTATTTTATTACTCTACGGTATCGATAAAGAACAAGGATTTCCCGCTTTAAAAGCCGGGGCCAACAAATTACCTCTAAAAATTAAAATACAAGACCTTTAAATCATGCCAGCAGCTAGAAAAAGATACTTAAGAAAAAAACGATTATTTTTGTCTAAACAAACAACTTTTGTTCTTTTAAATGCTAGCAATTTAAAAACATCTAAAATTAAAAAAGTAAAAATGTCTTTGAGAAGGGGTAGGGTTTATTTTGTACCACTTTATTTAACACCTCCAAAGATTGCTGTTGGTTGTCCCGCTCTAATCGCTGTATATGACAGTCTAAAGGATATGCAAAATAACCTAACGAGCATAACCACACAAATAGATTGTCTGGGAGTGTCAATAGAAAAAAAATGGTACTCCATAAAATATCTTAAAAAATCTAAAATATTAGTTTTAGAAAAAAAAACTTTGGCTTTTCTTTTGTTAAAACTATCGCGATTAAAAAACTAAAATTAGCCCAATTTTTTTTTCTTATATCTATAAAGCGAAAGAAGGGATTTGAACCCTCAACTTTAAACTTGGCAAGCTTACGCTCTACCGATTGAGCTACTTCCGCGACATTTCTTTAATTCAAATCACCGAACAAAACAAAGTTGCAAACTATTCCCTAAAAATAATATATCCTCTTTACTATTTGTACCAAAAAAAACTTGACATTTAAAACAATTTAAAGTTTCAAAATACGGAAATAACGGAATTAATTCCTCAAAGGCAAAAATATCTTTTAAAACAAAACAATACACACTCTGATGCGAGGGCAATTTTAAACCCTCAAATTGACGAATACGCGGTAAAACATTAAACAGGAGTTTAAATAAAAAATTATATAATGGTAACCCTCTAAGGGTTACTTTGCAGCCAACCACGTTTATTTTACCTTTTTTATGTCTTTTTATTTTTTCTGAAATGACATAAGGTCTTTTCCCTGTTATTATTTTTAAAGCACATAAAGAAGAAACAACTGAACTATTATTTACCCCAGGAGTTCCTAAATATAAACATATTTTTTTAGGTTTTGGTAGCATACTAGAAGTATCCGCGTTACTGCAGAGAATAAAATCCCGCTGAACCACATTAAAATAATGATTTTGATACAGATTCATTTTCTTATACGGTTTTTCTTGCCATAGCAATCAATTTAGCCCATTTCAAACCCCGAAGTCTAGCGGGTAAAGTTGCCGAAATTCGAGTACCCAATGGTTTTTCTTGTGAATTAATAAGAGCCACAGAATTGCATCCGAAGCTAGAACCAACGCCACTTTTAGATCGATGTAATTTTCGTGTTTGGACAACAACCCCTTGATGAACTTCTGATTTGTTCATCTTTAAACGGACACGCCGACCGTAACGGGGCCGCAAAGCCTTGACAGACACTAACAAGATATCCCCAACCCCTGCAGAACTTTTGCCTTTTTTAATTTTAATACATCTAACAAGTTTAGCTCCTGAATTATCAACAACCTTTAGAAGAGTTTGCGCTTGAATCATGCCCGATGCTTCCAGCCGGATTTGAACCAGCATGTCAAAAGACAAAAGATTTTGAATCTGCCGTGTATACCACTTTCACCATGGAAGCATAAAATTTATGATTTTAACAATGACGCTTGATCTATGCGAATACTCCCCCGCACCCTGAAATATACTAAAATAATAGCTAAACCAATAGACGACTCACAAGCGGCTACTATAAGAATAAATATTGCAAAAATTTGACCTATAAGATCAGAAAGGCAAACAGAAAATATAATAAAATTTAAACTTACTGAAAGAAGAGCTAGTTCTAATGACATTAGAACAACCACAATATTTGTGCGATTTAAAACAACACCCCCCACACCAATAACAAATAATAAGGCGGATAAAAAAAAAAAATGAATAAAATCCATATTTAAATATTAATGAGATATTAGTGGAAAAATAGGTAAGGACCCCAAATGAACTCTACGTTTGTTCGAGTCCGCTAATTTGTTTAAGCTGTACCTCTTAGCAACAACCTCTCCTCTACCCAAAGAAGACTCTAATATCTCTTGGCTTAAATTATCCCAAAAGGGTCTTGAGGCAGATCGTCTTCGACTCGCGGCCAAAAGAGCCCTCATTCCTGAATTCAATCCTTTAACAGCCGATATCGTGTATGGTAAATACACGCTAAACGCATTAACCGCGCGATGCTTCTTTACTCTAGGCTTAAGACGAATACCTATGTCACGCCTTGCCTCAAAAACTCCAAAATAAAAAATGTGCAAAGCGCGACCGGGGTATTTTTCATCCAACATTTGAAAAGCTCTATTCAAAACCTTTTCTGCCTTAGAACGTTTGCCATTTTTCATTAAAAGATTAATCATTTTGCCCACAAGGGGATCTTTTTTAATGCCCAAAAAATTAAAATTTTCTTTTATTTTCACATTTAAAGATATTTTGTCTTGTATTCCTAATTGACTATATTTTGCTTCTAACATCCTTTATCTGGTTTCTTTGTTCCGTACTTGGACCTAGCCGTCTTACGACCGGATAAGCCCGCCAAATCTAACTTATTACGGACTAAACGATATTTTACTCCCGGTAAATCAGGAATTCTACCCCCTCTAATTAAAACTTGAGAATGCTCTTGCAATCGATGAATTTGACCAGGAATATAAGCAGTTAATCGTATTCTGTTAGATAAGCGCACCTTAACGACCTTACGACGAGCTGAATTTGGCTTTTTGGGAGAGCAAACAAATACTTTTAAACATACGCCTTTTTTTTGGGGGCAACCCCTTAAACCAACACTTCTTTTTTTTGTTATTTTAGTGCCTTTACATTTTTTCAACCACTGACTAATATTTGGTCTAGACATTATTACCAGAGAGGGGACTTGAACCCCTACCCCACAAAAGACTGGAACCTAAACCCAGCGTGTCTACCACTTCCACCACCCTGGCTTATGGAGTCGAAGGACTCGAACCTGCGATCCCCGCACCAAAAACGGGCGCCTTACCCACTTGGCTAGACTCCAAACAATCATTCTAACCTGACTCCCCACTCAGTCCGGCAGGAATTGAACCTGCAATACTAGCTTCATGAGAACTATGTTTTACCTATTAAACTACGAACCGCCAACAACCCAATAAGTATTTTAAACCAAAAATTTAATTATTGGATTTTCTAGACCCTCTTATTTTTTCTTTAATACTTTTTGCTAATTTGGGCAAATCAGCAAAAAAAAGGAGTCCTACGCAAAATATAAATAGAAATTGTAAAAGACTTATTTTCATTTACTTCTGTAACATATCGTTAAATAAACGACCCTCATATCAAAATAACAGAAAGAGGGGGATTCGAACCCCCAACCGTTGGCTTTGGAAACCAAAGTTCTACCAATTAAACTATCTTTCTTAAAATTACAGGTCTAAAAATGAAAAAATTTACCATATACTACACACAAGAATTAAATTACCGCTTATTGTACACCGCTATTGGAACAACCATATTTTTTTTTACAATATATACCTACAAACAAAGTTTAATATTTATACTTTTACCTGTTGGGCTTTCTCATTTTATAACTACAGGAGTAACTGAAATATTTTTCACCTATATACAATTTTGCGCTAGTGTAAGTACAAGTTTTTGTGCAACAATACTGTTAACACAAATTTTTTTCTTTTTCAGACCAGGACTCTATATATATGAAGCCAATACATGCCTTACCATATTAATAACAATAATTTTTTTCAACACATTCCTGTACACTAGCGCATTTCCATCAATAATTCAAACCTTTTGGAAAACATTTTACACATACTCCACCCTTTTTATGCCTATTCATTTAAGCTTTGAACCAAAATTTAATGACTACATTGCACATTTAAAACAGTTTAATACCATATTAACTTATGGTTTACCCACGATTATTTTACTAAGATTTGTAGAAAGCTACACATCGGCATCACTGTGGATAAAACATAGAGGGATTATTTATATAACATTATTAGTATTTGCCGCTTTTATAACACCCCCAGATATAGTAAGTCAACTAATGATAGGCCTGCCCTTAATTTTTATATCTGAAAGCCAAATATTGTATAAGACTTTTAAAGATTTATATATAAAAAAATTATTAGTTGGGCAACCAGTTAAAACCCAAAAGTATGCCTACAGAAAGAATAAAAAAAGCAAGAGCCAGCGGTAAAAAGCACTTCCAACCCAGACGCATTAACTGGTCATAACGATATCTCGGAAGAATGGCCCGCATAACTATAAATAAAATGACAAAAAAACAAATTTTTAAACCAAACCATATACCATCTGAAAAGACCCCAATACCAAATGGAGACAACCAACCCCCTAAAAAACAAATGGAAGTAACTCCCCCCATTACTAGCATATTAGCATATTCACCTAAAAAAAAAAGAGCAAATCCCATCGCGGAATACTCAACATTATACCCCGATACTAACTCAGCCTCAGCCTCCGGCAAATCAAAAGGATGTCTGTTCGTTTCAGCTAAACAACCAATAAAAAACATAACGCCTACCGGTAATAAAGGGAAAACTAACCAGATGTCCCTCTGTGCTACGACTATTTCAGTTAAGTTTAACGTACCTACGCACAAACATACATTTATTAAACCAATACCCATAGATATTTCATAAGAAACCATTTGGGCTGCAGAACGCAAAGCACCTAAAAAAGCATATTTTGAATTACTGGACCAACCTGAGATCAATACTCCATAAACACCCAAGGAAGAGATTGCCAAAAAATACAAAACCCCTAACTGAGGATCCGAAATGACATTACCATAACTAAAAGGAATGACAGCCCAACTAATAAGGCTTAAAATAAAAGTAATTAGCGGGGCTAAAACAAAAAGAACAATATTTGCATTTGTAGGTAAAACGGTTTCTTTAACAAAAAGTTTAAGACCATCAGCTAACGGTTGAAGAAGTCCCAAATATCCAATAACATTTGGACCCTTACGTCTTTGAATACCTGCCATAATTTTACGTTCCGCTAAAGTAAAATAGGCAACTGCAATAAGTAAAGGAAGAACAAGATCAATAATATTTAGTAAAATAGTTAAAAAAGTAAGCCACATTTTAGATTAATTAAAAAGTTATTATACGTAAACAACAAAGTGATTCCAAAATTTATCAATATCCGTGTTTATAAAACCACAATGCTTCATCGATATTAGCCCTAAAAGGATACATGATAGGCGTTTTAATATCTGACACCAAAACAAAACTTAAATTAGAATAATCTGTTTGAATCCAACTCGGCGTTGGCTGAAGATGCAACTCAAACTTAAACCGATGCGATAACCGCCACCGCTCCAATCGCATGCGAAAAGATCTAAAAGGCTTATAACGAAATAATAGACGAGCTCGTATAAAAGATCGTTGCGTGGGGCAAAATTCAACAAAATCCCCTTTTTGTAAAGTAAAATTACTATTTTTTATATACTTACCATTAACTAATACCTTATTATGTTGAATCGCTTGACGGCTGTAAAAAATTGAATGGAAAAAACCTAACCTGTACAAAGTAACGTCTAAGCGCCCTTCTAAAGTACCCAAAAGTCGTTGAATTGGCGCATCTGATTTAAATAAGACCACACAAAAATTTTTTAAAGTATTATGACTTAAATCCCCGTAAAATCGTTTTAAGCATAATAAAATAGATAGTGTATTTCGATAACCCCATCGATTATACTTAAACGTTTGATTTGGACGAGAATGCGGTTGTATAAAACTATAATTATGCCATAGCGGGTAAGGTGTGTGTCCGCGACTGGACTTCTCACTAGACCTTTTCGCTAAAGGGCGCCTACGCCGTTTACGTCCTCCAAGTATACCCATGATTAAATCCCATTTGGGACGCAAAAAAGTTTTTTCTTTACACAACAAATCACCCCAAATATCAGCCCTAGCCCAAATACAGGATTTGTATTTTGGTTTAAACCGCATAATTGTAAGGTTTGTGGCGATTTCTTTCCCCCAATAAGCCAGGTAATCCCCTGTCAGACTTTAATTTCTTTTTACCACGACGACATATTACAGACACTGCATTAAAAAACCAATAAGATAATAAAGTATCCTCTATATTTAAATTAAAAAGATAGGACATTCTGCTTGTTGTCGAAACCCCCACACCAACCATTAACAAACACTCACGGTGTGACTCCACTAAATTTTCTTTCATAATATCACAAAGAAAAACCAAATCTACTTTTTTAAATTTGGACAAAACTCCTCTTTTCCATTTTACGCAAGTTATACTAATATTTTTATCAAATCCTTGCGTTATTATGGGCAAACTATTAATAAAAAGTATATCGGCCTCGCTATATATCATTATTTCTAAAACTTCTAAAGTGGCACGAATACCATATAGACTTTTTTCCAAATTATACAAATAATATAAATCACGCTTGCCTAAAAGATAAGATTGTATCGTTTTTGATACTTTTACATCATCATTTTTAGAACGAGGCACCAGATAACCGCAAGAACTAATAAAAAACGAAAGAATGGCTCCATTTTTTGTTAGTCGCATTAATTTTTTTTACCCTCTTTGCAAGTAACAATTTCGTTTACATAAACTACCCCCGCACCCTTGTAAGAATCAGGAAAACGGTATGCACGTATACTTGTTGTAAAATTTTGCAAAAGTCCAAAATTTGCAGACATAAAGGACAATGTTTTTTTATTAAACCTTACAGAAACACCCTCGGGAATATCAATCGAAATACTATGACTAAACCCTAGGGTAAATATAAGTTTTTCCTTAGACTTATAAACTTTGTACCCTATTCCTTTAAGAATCAATTCTATGCTATAACCCAAAACAACACCTAAAACAGCTTGGGTAAAAATAGAACTACAATATGGTGTCAAATAAGGTAAAAAAACCACCATATTTCCCTTGCGATATATCTTGCTGACGCAATCAAAATAAACTACGCCACAAGGCCCTGAAATATAAACTTTTCCATTGTTGCTTAAACAATTAACACCGATGGGCAATCTATAAACCGGAGCAATCATAAGGCATATCCCAAAATTTCACCCCCATCCCCTTTGCGTATAGCATTTTCAGCAGTCATGATGCCTTTTGGTGTAGAAACGATTAAAACACCAAAATCCTGAGACAACCTACAAAGATCTAATGAAGATAGATAAAAACGATCACGCGGTCTAGAAAGAATAGTTAAACGACAGCATATTGGAGATCCATCGTAATATCGTAACAACACTGTAATTAATCCATTTTTTCTTGTATAACCCCGGATTAAATTTTCTTTCCATAAAAGATCCAAAATTTTTACGCAAAAACCAACTTCTTTAAATGAAGTTGAAAAATGATAAACAACAAGGCTATTACGTAATTTATTAAAAATCCTTGAAAGCATTAATATTGTTTGGGACTGGGATTGAACCAACGACCTAAGGATTTTCAGTCCTTTACTCTACCTACTGAGCTACCCAAACGACAAGCACACCAATTAAAAATTGCTGTAGCTAATTCTCCCCAAATTGGACTCGAACCAACAACACTATGGTTAACAGCCATATGCTCTACCGATTGAGCTATTGAAGAAAGCTGGAGAGGGATTTGAACCCTCATTTTTGGATTTGCAACCCACTGCATTAACCTGTTATACTATCTAGCCATAACGGCGAATAAGGGGACTTGAACCCCCGTCGTCCAAAGCCACAATCTGGTACTCTAACCAACTGAGTTATATTCGCCCCATTAATGCTACGACTTATCGGACTTGAACCGATACTCTTTAAATAGAAACAGATTTTAAGTCTGACGTGTATACCAATTTCACCAAAGTCGCTATAAATTTAACGGAGAAGGGATTCGAACCCCCGCCATTTGGGATATGATTCCAATGTTCTAACCGCTGAACTACACCGCTAATTTGACTAAATTTTTTCTCTCAAGTCTTATTTTTAGTCGCTACTGAAGAGACACACTACAGAGCAAATAGAATCAAAAAAGCCATCATAAGAGCAAATAGGGCAATAGCTTCTGTCAAAGCAAAACCTAAAATTGCAATTCTGAATAACTCATCTCTCAGAGAAGGATTACGCGCAGTACCCAAAACAAGAGCACCAAAAACGGTTCCAATACCCACACCTGCTCCAGCTAGACCAATAGTAGCTAGACCAGCACCCAAAAGTTTAGCGGCTTGAACTAACATTTTAAAAAAGGCTTTATATTATGATACTATAACGGGCCACTTACAATAATGATTTTAAACAACATACTTAAAAAAATTGGGACCAGAGAGGATCGAACTCACGACTTCATGCTTGTAAGGCACATACTCTACCACTGAGTTATGCTCCCGTCATATAGGTGTGTTGGGACTTGAACCCAAGACCCTCGGATTAAAAGTCCACTACTCTAACCATCTGAGTTACACACCTCCTATAATTAAAAATTAAATAATTTCTCTTATACTATAGGTAAACTACTTTTACAAAAAAAAAATACGGACATTTATTTTACTTTTTAATTAAAATAAAATAAATGTCCATGCCTCGGGTGTGGGGTTAGGCCTGCCTATTTAAACACAAATTCTTAGGATTAGTACAGGTCAGCTTAAAACCTTACAGCTCTTACACCCCCCGCCTATCAAAGTGATCAATTTTCACCCCCATTGAAAACTTGACTTGAGGTAAGTTTCTCGCCAAACGGTCGATTATCTCTTCTCGATGTAGCTACCCGGCGCTGCTCTGAAAAAACAACCGGAACACCAGGGATCGAGTTTTCCTGGTCCTCTCGTACTAAGGTATAGTCCTCGCAGTTTTCAAACACCCACAGAAGATAGGGACCAAACTGTCTCACGACGTTCTAAACCCAACTCACGTACCACTTTCGTCGGCGAACAACCGAACCCTTGGAACCCTTTTCAGCTCCAGGATGTGATGAGTCGACATCGAGGTGCCAAACGAACCCGTCGATAGGAGCTCTAGAGGATCATTAGCCTGTTATCCCCGGCGTACCTTTTATCCATTGCGCGATAACCCTTCCACAAAGAATTACCGGATCACTATGACCGACTTGCGTCTCTGATCGAAATGTTTTTCTTACAGTCAAGCAGGCTTTTACCATTACGCTCGATTTACCTTTATTGGAAATGAGCCTACCTTTGCATGCCTCCGCTACTCTTTAGGAGGCGACCGCCCCAGTCAAACTACCCAGCAACCACTGTCCGTAAGTTAGTAAACCAACAAATCTTTGGGTGGTATTTCACTAACGCCTAAATAATCTCCGTAGAAATTAAATCACAAGCTCCCACCTATTCTACACTAAAACCTTTGAATTACAATAGTTGCATATAGTAAAGGTGCACGGGGTCTTTCCGTCCAGCTGTAGGATGGTCGCATCTTCACGACCTTTGTAATTTCACTGAGACCCCGTTGGAGACAGCGGGGAAGTCGTTACACCATTCATGCGGGTCGGAACTTACCCGACAAGGAATTTCGCTACCTTAGGACCGTCATAGTTACAGCCGCCGTTTACCGGGGTTTGATACCAATGCGTAAACACTGGGTCTTTACCTACCGGCACCGGGCAGGTGTCAGTCCCTATACAACCTCTTACGAGTTAGCAGAGACCTGTGTTTTTAATAAACAGTCGCTACCCCCAATTTTGTGCCAAAAAGTAAAGCTTTCGCACCACTTTTTACTCCTTATTCCGAAGTTACAGAGTCATTTTGCCGAGTTCCTTCAACGGGGTTATCTCAAGGCTTTAGTGTTCTCAACCCATCTACCTGTGACGGTTTAAGGTACGGTTTAAAAAAGAGCCTTTTTCTTGGAAAAAATAATTTACCTTTAAATTTATTAAAAATAAAGTGAATTTTTCGTCAGTTACTTATTACAGCATAATCTTACCCATTACCACAAGCCTTGGCCTGCCAGCTTAGGGACCGTTTTTTCTAGAAGTACACACTTCTGCCGACCAAGTTTTACTTTAGATCGGAAACCTTAGACTTACAGCCACAATGTTTATCATTGTTTCGTGCTACTCATGCAAGTATTCTCATTTCCGATATCTTCACAATAGTTTACACTATAGCTTTTACAACCTACGGAATGTTCTGCTACCACAAAAAAATCTATTAAAATTATTTTGTTTGAAGTTTCGGTAATAACTTTAAGCCCTCAAAATTCGCGGAATTTATATTCTAGGTCAGTGAGCTGTTACGCTGTCTTAAAAGAATGGCTGCTTCCAAGCCTACCTTCTGACGGTCTCTGAACATAAATAACCTTTATCACTGAAGCTATATCATGGACCTTAACTAGCAATCTGGGCTGTTTCCCTTTTGAACATGAATCTTAGCACACATATTCTGTCTGCCCTAAAAATAAAGTCCGTATTCGAAGTTTGCCAAAGCTCGGTAAAGCAAATGCCCCCCTCACTTACACAGTGCTCTACCCCGGACTACTCTAATAGAACGCTCTACTTAAATAGATTTCGCAGAAATCCAGCTATCACCGGCTTTGATTGGCCTTTCACCCCTAAACTCAAGTCATCCCAGTATTTTGCCACATACACGGGTTCGGCCCTCCAAAAAATGTTACCACTACAATATCAGCCTGCTCAAGTTTAGATCAACCGGTTTCGGGTCCTTAACAAAAGACTATGAGTCGCCATTTAAGACTCGAGTTATCTTCGCCTAGACTTTGATACACTTAAGCTTGCCTTTTATTAAGATTCACTTGCCCATTATACAAAAGGTATGCCGTTGCTTTTAAAAGCGCCGACTCAAATGCGGAGTTTCAGGATCTATTAACTGTCGCGACTTCTTTTTCACCTTTCCCTCACGGTACTTGTTCACTATCGGAAAGAAAAATAACCTTAGGCTTTGAGGGTGGTCCCCCAAAACTCGAACAAGGTAAACTTGCCTTGTTCTACTATTAAAAAAAAAATTAAAAACTACAGGACTATAACCTTCTAAGGTAAAAATAATTTTTTGTTTTTAAATTTTTAATTTAGCCAAACACCACTTTCGCTCACCACTACTTATGGCTTCTCGGTTGATTTAACAAACTGGGTACTAAGATGTTTCACTTCCCCATATTACTGCGTTTACAGTAAGCTTTACAGCTTTAGTTTCCTATATTAGGGAAGTTGGTGTCACAGTATATCTCGACCAACACTCTCGTAATTATTTACGCCTATATTTTTCCTCCAAGGCATTCACACCGCACTAAACATTATATAAA